AGCTCATTTCTTAGATACTTTGTCTAAGAAAGTTTTTACCCATCTATCAAATAAAAATAGATGGGATATCTCTCTAAAAACCGAGAAGGCTAATATGTATTATGATCTAGACTCTTAATGAATTTAATCAAAATGTATCTCGATTCATATCAATTACTTTATAGAGGCTCAGCCAAATGAATCGTGTGTCAGGAACCAGATTTGAACTGGTGACACGAGGATTTTCAGTCCTCTGCTCTACCAGCTGAGCTATCCCGACTAGTCCCGATACTGCATCGTCATTTTACTAGAGAAGTTGGGTATATGTCAATTGAAAGGATATTAGAAAGTCTCGTCCAGATCCCGGAATTTATTGGCTCGTTAAACGAACAACTTAGTAAGTTTCAGGATGAATAAAAATCTTCATTTTGAATCATTCAAATTCAAATGGGGATTCCTTGCTCAAAGATGTTCATTTGTACATGTATACTCTATCCCACAAAACTCGTGAGAAGAGAAAAACCTTTCCGCTCAGAGCGGTTTGTAAAAGCGTAGGTGAATGGGAAAGAGAAGGAATTTGGAAGCGCTAACGAAAAAAAGGATCAATATAAAGAAAAGGATAGACTCAAGCGTTAGACAGCGAAATGGGCTCTTTGGGGATAGAGGGACTTGAACCCTCACGATTTCTAAAATCGACGGATTTTCCTCTTACTATAAATTACATTGTTGCCAATATTGACATGTAGAATGGGACTCTATCTTTATTCTCGTCCAATGACTCAATTCTTAAAAAGATTTCTCAGACTCTGGAGTGAATGATTTGTCTCTTCATTCTTCAATCTGAATTGATTCACAAGAATTCTTCCATTTTTCATATAACAAATATAGATTCGAGTCGTCATTAATCATTTGATATTTTATAGTATTTCAGTACGCATACCTTACCTATGTATATTATATAGGGTTATCCTTCACTCTTTCTGAAGTTTCAAGAGAAAGATTCCTTTACCAACGTAAGACAATCAACTCCATTTGTTAGAACAGCTTCCATTGAGTCTCTGCACCTATCCTTTTTGATTTTCGCTTTCCGAACCTTGTTTTCAGAAAACGGGATTTGGCTCAGGATTGCCCATTTTTGTTAATTCCAGGGTTTCTCTGAATTTGAAAGTTCTCACTTAGTAAGTTTCCCTACCAAGGCTCAATCCAATTAAGTCCGTAGCGTCTACCAATTTCGCCATATCCCCCTTTGAGATTAGGATCTCACTGTGATGTCCTTCCCACTTGTCTTTTATTTCTACCGGCACTATTGAATTTAGTAGAGACTTATTGCTATCTCGATAAAGTCTTTTCTCATCTTTGCTTTTTGGTCCAATCAAAAACGATTTTATCATTTATGTCTCTACAATTCAATATAAGTGGATCCGTCCCATATATCTATCTGTCCCCCGTCCGATCACTTTTCTATAGTAATGTTCATTACTTAAACGATCGATTTTGCGTCCTAAATTCCACCTTTCCGAATGAAAGCGGCGGAATGTCTCATTTGTTATAACTAAGAATTCCCTTCAAGAATTAGAATTTGCAAGATAGATGATAGGGAAGAAAAGAGAGAAGGGTAATCAAAAGAATTTCAAATGTCGGTTGAATTCAAAAACAAAAAAAATTTTGAATATTTATCATTTCTTATTCAATAATCCATAATATTATGGTGAGAAAGAAGTCGAAATTCGATAGGCCCAAATGAATCGTTATGTTCTATAAGATTTCCGATTTTTTTTAATTTTATATTTTCTTGTTTTTGATTCATATTTATTATGAATAAATCAGAATTTTTTAAAAAATTGTATTCTATATAGTTAATAGCAAGCAAGGATTCTGAGAGTTTATTGAATTCCTAGGCGTGTCGAATTTGTCGTATGTCAGCCTACTTAGCTCAGAAGGTAGAGCATCGCATTTGTAATGCGATGGTCATCGGTTCGATTCCGATAGTAGGCTTTTCTCTCTTTCTTTTTTTGATTTTTCATCATTGAGAATGTCCTTTTGAAATCAAAGACGAGTGAAAAAAATGTCTTCCCCTTTTGCTAAAAGTCATCGATTTCTATTAGGTTATAGGAACTTCCAACTAGGACATAAAAAGATCCTTTTCTTTTTCTATATCTATATAGAGAATATAAAGTAAAGAGCTGGATATTTCTTTATCCAATTCATCTCGTTATTCTTTAATAGTACATTTGAGTCAATTTCACTTCATTTCTCATTTAGTTCAGTTTGAGTTTAGTTTTATTCTGTAAAATGAAATTTCATCAATACGAGTGAAATATAAATAAGAGGAAGGAGTCTTTATGTCACGTTACCGAGGACCTTGTTTCAAAAAAATACGCCGGCTGGGGGCTTTACCGGGCCTAACTAATAAAAGTCCCAAAGACCGAAAAGATCGTAGAAACCAATCGGGGTCTCGGAAAAAATCCCAATATCGTATTCGCCTAGAAGAAAAACAAAAATTGCGTTTTCATTATGGTCTTACAGAACGCCAATTGCTTAAATACATTCGTATCGCCGGAAAGGCCAAAGGTCCAACAGGTCAGGTTTTACTACAATTACTTGAAATGCGCTTGGATAACATTCTTTTTCGATTGGGTATGGCTCCGACTATTCCGGGAGCTCGCCAATTAGTTAACCATCGACATATTTTAGTAAATGGTCGGATCGTAGACATACCAAGTTATCGCTGCAAACCCCGAGATACTATTACGGCAAAGGATGACGGAAAATCTAAAGTTCTAATTCAAAATTCTCTCGATTCCTCTCCTCACGAGGAATTACCAAACCATTTAACTCTTGACCCAGTGCAATATAAAGGATTAGTCAATCAAATAATAGATAGTAAATGGGTCGGTTTGGAAATAAATGAATTGCTAGTCGTAGAATATTATTCTCGTCAGACTTAAACCGAACGAAAATCCAAAATTTTTCTAATAAGGTAAAGTAATAAGGTAAAATGCGGACAACTTTGCTCCTTTTCGGCGAAGTAAATTAACCTAAGGTTAAGAGAAAGAAGGGTTTGAGCCGTATTTTTCTCTTATTTCAGTATCATAGATCGAGAGGGAGATTTTCTTTCCGTATCTCCCCCTTTCTTTCCAGTTTTTTACGTGCCACAGCCATTAGGAATAAAGAATCTATATCAAAGAACGGTCTAACTGTATGGAAGACTGATATCGATTCTTATTTGATCTATTGTGGTTAGTAAGATCGGTGCGTTGGGTGAAGGTACGGAAAGAGAGGGATTCGAACCCTCGGTAAACAAAAGCCTACATAGCAGTTCCAATGCTACGCCTTGAACCACTCGGCCATCTCTCCTACATAATGATTATGCCCCAAAAATCGAGTGAATTGCGAGTCATTTATCTGAATTATTGGGTAGGTCCGACTAATCAACTCTAACGATAAAAAGCTATCAAAATAGAAAATTTTTGATACAAGTCAAAGAAAGATCTTTCCTTCGAGGCTCCCGAGATAAAGAGAAAATTGCTTTACTTGTGAAAACGATTAACTCTTCCTGTTTGCCAAAACAAGGTTCTCTTCTTTGTCGGCGTATCCCTTTCTTCCCGATTCAATCACGAAATTATAAATTCGAACAAATCGACCGATTGAGGGATCTATATTTTTTAGACGCGGATTAATGGATCTCTTTAGATCATCATTCTAGTTAGACTACGATTTGATACTCTAAGACTTCTCAAACTCCTTTTCAATCCAGGTTTCGAGTTCTCAACAACAAACCCCTAGGCCATCGATCTAGTACAAATTCCTAAGCTATCTTTTCTATGGGATTGTTTTTCTATTTGGAGTGTCTCGGGTATCCCCGCTATGTACACAAGACAAAATAAAATAGGCGGTTATTCTCTTCTCATCATAGACTGATTATGAGTATTTGGATCCGAATTCCATCAAAATTTCATAGAAGGCACATAATTTTTTTGAATTTTGAATGACTCTATTTTTATGTTATTTCGTACTGTACCATTCTTTTCGTTGTGGGATCCTGTTTCCATGAGAGAGAGGGAATGCTAAGAATTTTCGAATGGATTGCTGCCTATGCCTAGACCGCGGATAAATGGAAATTTTATTGATAAGACCTTTTCAATTGTAGCCAATATCTTATTACGAATAATTCCGACAACTTCAGGAGAAAAAGAGGCATTTAGCTATTACAGGGATGGTGCGATTTGAATTTTTTATTCCTCTTAGTCTTACGAGAAAGACACACGATTCGGGATCGGGATAAAAAGAAAAAGAAATCTACGCTTGTTGAAGGTAAAGTTTGGAAATAGAACAACTCCTTCTGTTGTGTATCCTCGATTAATGCAGCCTCAGATACTAAGTTTGAATTGTCGATTCTAGTATTGAGCGAAGGTTTATACCTATCGGTTCGTTATTACAGGTCAATCCTACGCTACTAGTACCAATAGGCAGCATAGGGGAAGAAGCACTACACCCCGGAATCCATAAACAAAAACTTTGTGAGACATTATCCCTTTCCTTAGCAGGCTCGGGACTACGAAGAATGGTTGGGACAACAAACATCCATCGTGTTTGTATTTTGGATACCCGTAGAACCATCGAAGGCTGTTGAAGTGACTCATTCCCGGAAATTCGGGGGCGCTGAGAACAAAGAAATTGTTGGAGTTATCATTTCTCTCTAGTACCAATATGCTCGATGTTAAGAAAGGATCTCTTGCAGGAAGGTTGGCTAGAGATTTCGTGTAAAAACACCAGCCCAGTTCAGTTCATAATGAGAATATTTTCATCTTTTTTGATTCCCTGTATTATTTTCATTATGCACATAAGAGAGGAGCCGTATGAGATGAAAATCTCATGTACGGTTCTGGAACGGAGATTCTTTGAATTGAATGACGACCGTAACGGATGTCAGCGCAATCCGAAGGAAATTATGCGGAAGCTTTGCAGAATTATTATGAAGCTATGCGACTAGAAATTGATCCCTATGACCGAAGTTATAT